ATACAAAGACTAGCAAAATTCACTTCTTTCTGTTTTGAAAACAGACAGTCTTCTATAACTTAAATCTCTAGTCAAACTACTATTAGTGATAAATACATACATTCCAGAAGTAAGAATTCTGTGCTTTAACTTAAGCTACACTAAATAAGAGGACGGGCACTTTAGAACCCAAACTATTATTAGCAGTAACAGACTTTTATCCTCCTCTTTCTTGGAAATTTAAGTAAACTTGACTAAACCGCTGTGTATTTCATAATAAAACCCTAACAAAACCACAAGTATAAAAACTACAATGAATGGGTATCTTCTATAGGATTCCATCTCCAGACATCTTCTTAAAAGTAAAACTACCTCTACATCCAAGACAACAAAGAAAACAAGCAACAACATAAAAGAGCGGCTGAAATTACTGAACCTAGTCAGAGCACCTTTAAATCCGCACTCAAATACGCTAGAATACTCAGACGTAGATTCAGCTCGAGCCTTAGAAATGAGAGTATGCAAATTACTAATAAAGTCAAGTGCCATTTACCAAAGAAAGCTTAACTTTAAATATTATTATATCAGAATAACCTGCTACTGCAGCCCAATTGGCTTAGAAAGCTTAACTAACAAGACCTCTCATCCCCAAAACAAGTGTTCTACTATAAACTACATTCTATGCACCTCGCTCACAGCTCAAAATTAAGCATCTTAAAGTTAACAGCCTTACGATTTTATTAATCTATGTGGGCTACCACACCAAACCCAAAAGAATATAAAAGAAATAAAAAATAAACACCCTCTTTCATAAAAACCTAACAAACAGATCATAACGTGAGCGGGGGAAACAGCTACGAACATAAATAAAGATATATCTGTGTAAAAAAAAAGCAAAGTATAAAAAATAGCTGCAAAAAAATAGATACCTCACTAGTCAAATAAAAAATACCATAATTAAATACTCTCTAGCAAAAAGAAACGCAAACCCTATACCAAAGAAATCAGTATTAAAGCCACTAACAAGATCACTCTCCGACTCAGAGTAATCAAATGGCCTACGATTACACTCACAAAGAAAACAAGCTAATGATAATAGATAGATAGGAAACAATGGGATTAAAGACCTTCCTAACTGTGCCCCCACAGTATGAAATTTATATCCTCCATACATCAAACCTACTAAAATTACAATGCACATCAAACTTCCTTCAAAGCTTACCCCAACAAAAGCAGCTCGCATAGCCCCATACAAAGAATACTTACTCTCTCTACCTAGTCCACTAAGAATAAACCCATACCCACTTATCCTAGACAAGACTATTACCCAACAAATATGAATGCCGTTATAGTCTAAATAAAAAGTTCTACTCACAACAAAAATTAAAGACAGCCTTACTGCTGCTATGACAAAAAACGCTACTCCACCTCAAAATAGTATAGATCGGTAGCTAGTCCAAAATACCGACTCGTGTAAAACTCATCCCTTTCCCCCCAACTTCAAAAAATCTGCTAAGCTTTGTAAAACCCCTAAAAACCTTACCTTTTGTGGGCCAACACGTGACTGGGTGACTCCCAACACCTTCCGCTCTACCAGGACAAAAAAAAATACCAACAAAAAAAACAACACCACAACAAGCACATAGAACACAACACCTAGCGCCGCTAATGCCCAATTCGTTATTGTCAATGAGTACATTACGCTACACAGGGTAACATACACAAATCTTCTTTAGCCCGACAAGCTAATATTTTAATTAAACTAACCCTGCCTACACGAGTAACAACGAGAACACATTCCACTCTTTGACCTGCAAAATCAATATTTTAAATAAACTACATCGTTTAACAGTAGGGCTTTTCGCTCATCTCTTGTGTGTAAAACAAGTGTTTTATTAAACTATGCTGATAACTTAAACGGCTAACCAGTTCCGCTTTGCCAGAAAATGTACTAGTCTGGTAAAAAACATTTAACAATCAAATCTGCTCAATCACACCATACGCACACCATATAACTAGGCCAGAATAAAGCCTGCCTACTAAAAATATAGACAAACTAAAAATCTTATACACGACAGTTAAACTAAATGGCAAGCTTAAGAATAAAAACAACACTTTTATTCTTCTCTGGCCACTATAGTCAGAGTTAATAGTCTCCCGAGCCTCGTGTAAAAATATATAACGTAGCAAGATAAAAATGTAAACCCACCTCACAAAAATGTATAAAAAGAATCAATCATGTCTTTTTGTCTCCAACAGATATAAAAAGAGGAATGACGAAACTATGCTTTTTCCTCCTATAAAACCGTATCATCCAGTTTTATAATACACCAAAAAATATCAACAAAGCAAGACAGTCAATAAAAAAAATACTTTCTTTAAAGGTGTCGCAAAACAGCCTGTTAAAAAACAGATTACTAACAAAGGCACCTTATAGAGCGTTTTTAATATAATTAAAATTTTTCATGAGACACTACTGTACACAACGTAAACCCATCAACAAAACGGAAATGCTCCAAACTTTATTAACAAACCTGCCACTAACAATAAATAAACAGTTGAAAGTCACCCCAACAACATCATTATGCCAGATAGGCTCGACACAATAAAATACAGAATTAAACCCTCATAACCATTTCGTAATCGCTTAAACCCCTCTTTACAGATTAATGGAACAATCAACAGCCTTACTAACTCCATATAAAAAATCAGCAATAATATGCTAGTTTGTGTGAAAGTTAAACAGACCATCAATGCACAAAGGCCTAATAGCACCTTATAACTTTTCATACCTACTTAAAAAGAGAAGTATTAATCACGTGGTGCATATCGCTTATTAAAGACAACATCATCACGTGTGATACGTACGTTAGCAGGAAACTCATAAAAATCTCATAAAAGAAGTAAAAAGTAGAAAACAAATAAATTATTAACAACTTTGGGCCAACTTTAAAAGTCATAATCTTTTCTACAAACTGCCTTCCTAGCGTCAGGGAGACTATGTAGGCAAAAGTCAAATTTACTAGCAAACGAAGTATCAACGTAATAGGACGTAACATCTGTCTACAGCACTCTCCTATAAAGATAAAAGGAGTTATACCCACGGCAAAAGCAAAAGATGGTAACCCCTTAGGAACAGCTATTACTAGTATCTTTATAAATTTAACCAATTTATAGATTGCCATTCCTAGAGGTCGTACTCCCATCAAGAAAGGTATTATTACATAAATCACATTAAAAGTTCAAAAATACGGCACTTGTGAACACACAAGAATAACGGCGCAAGCAACAGTAAAGTATGAGTAAAAAAACCTCTGTCATCCATAATAATGATAGCTTAATATTTTCAATCGGTTCATACTTCTTTTACAAATTAATGTCTCGTTAGTGCTTCAAACTAACGCTTTTGTCTAAGCTAAAAAGAATATTAACAATAGGCCTTTGTACCCCCTCCACCTCCAAAAAGTGAAATGCTAAAACACCTTACTGCTTTAAATCAAAACCACTAGCAAGTTAAATATTATTAAAAAATAAAACACTATCAACCATGTTCTGGTTACCCCCACAGATTGTCTATTTAAGCGTCGAGTAAACCTAAAACCTAGACTACTCAACGGTATCAAACTACTAAAAAAAAGATAACAAAGTAATAACATAACTCACCATCAGCTAGAATAAAAAATACCAACCAGCCAAACCTCTATAAAAAATTTTATAGCTGGGGGAAAAGAAGCAATTAAACAAAAACCAAATATATAAACTACAGATGTCGACGAAGACCACCTTCCCAACATTTTAGACAGCCCTATTTTACGGGCTCCTCCCAAACCCCCTAAAAACATAATAAAAAGGAAGAAAAAGGCTGATGAAAGGCCATGACCTACACCAAATACTAATCCTGCCTTAACCCCCAACAACAAGCTACTCAAAAAGCATAACACTCTTATACAAATATGAGAAAGTCTTAGCATCGCCAACCATCGCTTGAAATCAAGCTCTTCAAGAGAACATATAAATATTAATCTTGCTCTTATCAAACCACAATAAAAGTAAACTTTAATAACTGTTGAATCAGCTATAAGCATACTACCAAAGCGTACTAATCCTACTAAACCGAGCTTCATTATATAACCCCTTAAACACACCGATGTTGTTCTACTAGCCTCTGCATGAACAATAGGTAACCATGTATGAAAGGGGAAAAGAGGTATCTTCACTATGAACAAGACTAGTAACAGCATCTCTAAAAAAACATGTTTTGGCATTCATCTGCTTACCGCAAATCTTCCTTTAGTAAAGCCTAAATAAACAAAAATTACCAAGATAGGCAACCCTGAAAACATAGTATAGCCTAACAAGTACCAACCAGCCACAAAACGGTCTGAGTAAGGCGAATCTCTATATAGTAAAAAAAGGATAAATAAAATAGCCCCCTCGTAAAAAAACCAAAAAGCTAAACATTTAGCACAAAAAAATCTGATTATTCTAAATACACAACTCAAACACATGAGTAGGTGATTGAGTCCGCTTTTACACCAAAAACTAGACAATAGCACCCACACTATCGTCACCACCAGTAACCTTAATATACAGGAAAGGTAATCACAGTAAAACCACCTGCTTACATAATATTTAGCCCTTGAGGCCGTTTTCAGTAAACTTCCTAAAAAGCAAACTGCCCAGAAAAACATTTTAGCTGTTAGGCAAACAATTATAACATAAACAAATCGTCTAATCCTTTTAATTTTCAAAGCTGACATACTATAACTAATCCATAGCTAACCTCTAAAGTCATAATCACCAGCACCACCAAAAATAAGGTATACCTCCTTAAGGCTGTATCAACAAGAAATCTTTGAAATAGAACAATGACTTTAAATTTTTCCAATACTATTAGCACATGCATAAAAGTGCCGCGATTAAAAAAAAACCTAACTAACACAACTAAGCAAAAAAAGATCAACATGCTCTTCAACTTAGCTAACCTTATAAATATAATCACTGCACTTGAGACTCACTATAGAAAAACAGAAAATAAGAGATGTTCCAACCCTAAAAGTTTGACAAAACACTGTTGGCTCCATTGATCCTAAAAAGGTTAAAAACAAAAACCTAAAAGTCATCAATCAAAAAGATATCCGACGTAACAGTCTTTCAAACCCACTATGTCACCCTGGTACTGGCACCCAAACCAAAAAAAGGAGTAAAAGCACAGCAGCCAGCCCTCCAAGCTTTTTTTCTATCGACCGAAGCAAAGCATAAAATGGTAAAAAATACCATTCTGGCTTAATTTTTGTGGGGGTAGCTAAGGGGTTTGGTCTTATAAATTTCTCCTTTAATGACGTCAGCCATGGGCTATAGCAAGTCATTAAAAGAGTAAACACTAAAACACCAAAAAAGACAAGCAAATCCTTATAACCGTAACCCTTTTGGAAAAAAACAACATCGCTATACCTATCTCTCCTATTAAACGATTTGCTTGACCCTACCTTGTGTAACCTAGCTAAGTGCACAAAAATTAGTCCTAATATAACAAAACCAAAAGATACGTGAACACAAAAAACCCGGCTTACAATACTATCACCAAAATCGTAGGATCCTAGTAAAAACCTGTGCAAATGGCGTCCAACAACAGGCAGTGACAAGAAAATTGTCCTTATAACAACCCCAGCTCAATAAGACATCTGATGTCAAGGTAATAAATAACCTAAAAACGCTTCAACCAATATAGCAATATACAGCACCATACCAATACTTCAAAGCGTTGGGTTCTTGCTATAACTAGAATAATACAGCCCCCGTCCCATGTGAGCAAGCAAACAGACAAAAACTAGCCTAGCGCCCCAAAGATGCATAAAACGGAGAATATCTGACACCAACCCATCCATTATGGGACCTGGCTCTCCAACGCCTACACTAACCTCAAATAAATGCTTCTTTGCTAGATTTAAATATTCTATAGCACAAAATATTCCTGTCACTAGCTGTAATATCATAGCAAACATTAATAACGAGCCTCTACACCAAAAATATTTTAATTTGGAGTTAGTAGGCCAATCCAAACGTGGTACTGGATTGCTTCTAAACTTACGTAATAATAAATGACTAAGGCCAAAATTTTTCATCTCTACACTCTCCTATAGCAAGCTATACCTTATACACGAAAAATACATATACTTCTTATAATAAGGAAAGAAAAAATAAATAGTTAGTAGTACAAATGACCTGAGTCCCAAAACAACATAGGTTTTTTGTAAAACTCCATAATAAGCCATCACTGTAAAAGAATCCCATCGGTATAAAACTACGCTTACTCCTCAAAACAACCAACGATATCTATAAACAAAAAAATCCACTAAGTAGTCGAGACACCCCAATGTCGAATTCCAAAAAAAGGTAGGTAACCCACTTAAACCTCCTTTTTCGCGCCCATAACCAAAGTAATAACCACCCGTTACTCACCCAACCATCAAAGAAATTTTAATTAAAAAACACAACAGCCTTGTGTTTTCAAACCCCTCCTCTAAACCAAAGGTGATACAATATTTAAACAGCAGCATACACGGTAAAAACAACAAGCTTCCTATAAAAGATTTTTCTAGTCTATACTTTTGCCCTCTAACTAAACCTTTACATATTACAAGTAGACGGACGCTATATAAGTTTGTACCTAGCAACCCTCCCAATAAAATAAGCCAAAATAGTAATTTTCTACTATCGCTGTAACTGTCACCAAAAAAAAAATGCTTGGAAAAATATATACCAAGGAATGGCAAGCCTGACAAACAAAACACTCTACCAAACAAGCCTACAAGAGAAAAACTTCTGTTGTGGGGATAATGTCCAGCCCTATGCTGCCCTCCATCTTTCTTACTCATAATATCCCCCATAACCACGAAATACAAACACTTACCTACCCCGTGGCTCAGCAACTGTATTAAGCCTAACCAACAATAGCCACTAAAAATATATATTAAGCATCATCTTATATTTTTGCTAGTAGACAACGCCACAATCTTCTTAACGTCCTTTATTGTTAACCTACACAAAAACGTTATATAAACAGTTAAAATGCAACAAATAACACCCACACTAGTAAAAGAAGGAATAAGTAAAATACTACCATACCTGCTGACAAACCAAACCCCTGCCGCTACTAATGTTGAAGAATGCACTAGTGCCCTAACAGGAGTTGGGGCTCGCATAGCCTCAAGTAACCAAGACACCATCGGGTAAAAAGCTCTCTTCCTGCCTACCACAAACACAAGAGAACTAACAAATAACACCCTCCCTATATTTATACTATCTAACTCATAAAAAAAATAACCACAAAGCAAAAATAAAAAAACGTCTCCTGCTCGGGAGGTAATCAATGTTATCAGAGAAGCCCGTAAACCAAACATTTTTTGATAGTACAAAATTAAAAAAAATCTCACTACTCCCAGGTACTCTCAAAAAATCAAAGTAGTAATTAGTTTCCCTGTTGTGACAAGAGCTAACATAGTAAGTAAAAACCCAAACATTGTATAGAATAAATAGTTTCTCTTAAAGTCTTTAAAAAACCCTAAATAATAAAGCCCATAATTGACACTAATAAAACCACAAAGTCCCAACATCAAGTAGAATAAAATTTGTATAAACCTAAAACTTAAAGATAGTTTTGCCACAGGTATTCTAGCATAAACCACCTCTAACATATAAATATCTACAATAAACCACACTCTCAGTAATACACAGTTTGTTATCATAGCAACAGCCACGAATACAATAAGAGTTACATACATACTAACCGACAGGAACGCTTAGTTCCTAAACCACAGCCGAAATGTAGCCCTAACCTATTTAGTTTATCGACAAATACTAGGAAGATAAACTTCATATTAGATGCTTAAAAACTACCCATTCTTTCTGGCACTAGTATATAGCATGTTGTGTTATGGGGCTGGATAGTATTAAGTAAAGCATGCCTCTTAAACTAAATGGGGTGTACGCACCCATAACATAATCCTAAATCATGCCCATCTCCTCTGGCACATTTAGAGCTAGATAAATACTTTAATCAATTCTCAGTAAAAGCAGTGTCTGTTGCATACCTACGTGCAATTTACAATGATTTCAAGTCAATATAGTCTCTGACCCAAACACAAAACCTCCATTCTATTACGATCTATAATATATATATATATCTCTGCACTCATCGGCCATTACTTTTTATTATTGGTTTGAGCTATTAATACTGTTACTAACAGATAAATATACAATTTGTAAAATTTTTAATTTACTCAAAATAGTAATCTATTGAATTTGGCTGAAGTTACCGACAATCAAGTCTCCAAAACGTGTGAGTTTTTTGATTTTTTTGTAGGATAGTTTTGCCGTGAATCGATAAAATGAAAATTTTTACGTAAGGGGGGTGTCTTACGCCATTACTTTTTATTATTGGTTTGAGCTATTAATACTGTTACTAACAGATAAATATACAATTTGTAAAATTTTTAATTTACTCAAAATAGTAATCTATTGAATTTGGCTGAAGTTACCGACAATCAAGTCTCCAAAACGTGTGAGTTTTTTGATTTTTTTGTAGGATAGTTTTGCCGTGAATCGATAAAATGAAAATTTTGTGTGGTCTTCTCAGTTAACAAGTTACGTTATCCCAGGAGCTACAATCCCACGCATTAAATTATACTAAACTGATAGCAATTAACGGACATGTCCGCTTCTCACACCCCCTGTAACACTTAATCCTAAAAACATAACTAGCAGTATTAAACTTACTATGAAATAGACCCTTACACCACCATCCCTAATTAATAATAAAGGTCAAGTACAAGTCACCTCATTGGCGCTTACTCAACCTAGTCAAACTCTACACCAAAACAAAAAAGCTGACAATAGGCCAAACCTTCTATACCATCAACCAGTACGTGATTTCTCATCGTTTTGGAGATGAGAAGAAACAAACAATATAATGATATAAACACCACCCAAATAAACCATCCTGACAACGAGAGAATACCAGCAAGCGCCGATATACAAGTAAAACAACAAGCTAATAATACAAGAGTTAACCATTAAAACTATACTCCAAATAACAGGATTTTTTGTTGACAAAAAAAGACAGAGATTTAAAAAATATACTAGCGTTAAAGAGAATGCCACAATTAAATAATAATCTGTAAAATTTTATACTTTCTTATACAGATATATATTATATCCATATATCCTATATACTATATACCTTTACTTAATACTATCCAGCCCCATAACACAACATGCTATATACTATATACCTTTACTTAATACTATCCAGCCCCATAACACAACATGCTATATACTATATACCTTTACTTAATACTATCCAGCCCCATAACACAACATGCTATATACTATATACCTTTACTTAATACTATCCAGCCCCATAACACAACATGCTATATACTATATACCTTTACTTAATACTATCCAGCCCCATAACACAACATGCTATATACTATATACCTTTACTTAATACTATCCAGCCCCATAACACAATATGCTATATACTATATACCTTTACTTAATACTATCCAGCCCCATAACACAACATGCTATAAAAACGTGCCCTAAGGCTCTCCTATCTTTGCAAAATAGTATTCCATACCAAGAATTTACGTTTTGTGACACAATTAAGCCAAATAATACACAATAAAATACACTATAAACCAGATAAAATCAACAAAATGTCAATAAAAGCAGGTAAAATAAATTAGACGATACCGATCCACATAAATCTCTAGACTAGCACACTCCTTATAAAAGAGTACATAGTAGCTATAGCTAAGAAATAACAATCCTATAACAACATGAGACCCGTGAAAAGTAACTAAAACCAAACACCTGCCGTATCAAGAGCTTTTAACTACCGAAGGAGGACAGTTACTAAATTCAGCATACTGTAGAAATAAGAATCCTAGCCCTTTCAATATAGTTAAAACTAATCACCTCCCAGTAAAGCGGCAATACGGAACTTTAAATTTTAACCCGACTATAAAATCATTATAATGGGATTCCACTTTATGTTCAAAGTTACTTACACAAAAAGAAGAAAGCAACAACACATAAATACCCAACAGTGGTATACCTAACGGATCTGAGATCGCCTCCTCCCCAAGATCATCATTCACATAAAAAATAGGCACCATTAGACTTAAAAATAAACAAAACTCTCCAAACACAAACAACTTGAATCACCTTTCTGTCATCACTTCATGATAATAACACCAAACCTTAGACTCACTACTTACAAAAAGAACCAACGTCAAGCAACCCCCCACAAAAAACATAAGTAAAAATCACATACTCAGCGAGGGGAAAAAAAACCTAGCTAGTAAAAGAAATCTTATATAAGAAGAACAAACTATAGGAAACAAAGTATACATAGCAAGAAATGCTACATTTAGATCTGTGGCGCCACAAGCCACAAGTTTTAGATTAACCTACACCCCTAATTTGAGAAAACATACACATGTGTTTTGTGATCATGAGTCACATAGTTTAATTAACTTACTTCTCATTTAAAGCATTTATCACTATCGGCATATAAGAATGCCCAGCACCACAAAACTCCCTACAGTAACCAACATGTCGACCATAAACTTTAGTAAGAAGATAAACATTATTTATCCGCCCTGGTACTGCATCAACCTTAAGCTGGGCTGCTGGAAGAGCAAATGAATGTAACACATCTGCAGAAGTTATATTTAAGCTGTACACCCGATGAACCCTCAAATTTAGTGCTTTATCCACACAATCCACCAAACCTGTTATATAAGAGTCCACCCCATACGTTTTTTCTCCTGATTGGTGGTCCCTCAGCAAGTTATAAACTCAGTACCACTGACGTCCTACTACTCCAATACTACCCTTAACGCCCTGGTACCTTTCAACACTATAATATCAAGGTACATGAGACCGAATAATTATTAGTTTTATGCCTATAAGTAATACAATTAATACACTAAACAAAAAAATCAAAATAGACTCAACCTTATCAAACCTAACCCGACTAAAAGAACGAAAACCTATCTCCCCTCTTCCAAAAGCATTAATAACAAGGGAAAGGCACACCCAAACAGAAATAAAAACTCTTAGGCACCAAATATAAACAATTAATATATCCGATATTGGACTTGAACAAAACCTAAATAATTTACTTGTCATTTAATATACTAGCCGTAGATTCCTCTACGGCTACCATGTTACGACTTGCTTCAACGAAATAGTCGAAGGTGACGGGCGATGTGTACACTAACCAAATCTTAATTCAAATATTCTAACTACTAATTTGATTACTGTTAAGTCCCAAATAAAACACTCTTACAAACGTCATATTTGAATTGTAGAGCATGACAACCATAGTATCAGCAGCACATTGACCTAGCTTAATTTTAAAACTAAATTTATTTGAGACAATCGTCTAAAATTTTTAACCGGATATACACTGACTTAACTAAATATGGTAAGTTTATAAGTGGAACATCTTTTAAGCCACACACTCCCCTAAAAGAATATAATTAACTGCCAATTCCTTTCAGTTTAACTGTAGAAACACAAAGTTTTTTTTATACTAGGGGGGTCTCTAATCCCCGTAGTCTCATTTAAACTTCTATCAAATATTGTATACGTATCAAAAAGAAGTTAATAAATTTTATCTAAACTACCCTTATAGAACAACATCAAACGTTTTTTCTGAACCGAAGCACAGGAAATCAGTTTAACCGCGGATGCTGGCACTGAGCTTTTTCCTCCTAACAAGCAACTAGCCAGATTAACGAAAAGTCATTGTCTAAGTATTCTCCTCTAGCACAACTAGTAATAAAAACTTACTATCTACTTTAATGCATCACAGTCTCTATGAGGATACTAGGCTGCTATGCTACCTAAAACCAGAATAAAATATATTAACATAAACCCTTTATAATCCTTTCGTACTAATAAAGAAAATTCATCAGATAGGAACCAACCTGATTTACATCGGTCTTAACTCAACTCATGAAAGAATTTAAAGGTCGAACAGACCTGTTTGTGTAACTTCTGCATCAAACAACTTTCTCTTAAGTCAACATCGAGGTAGCAATTAAGTAAATCGATATGACCTCTCTTTACTTCTTACTCTGTTATCCCTAGGGTAGCTTTAATCAATTTCACCACAGTGGTTCATAACTCTTGTGAAAAACAACGCTTTGCCCCAAATAAGTGCTTAACGCACAAACCTCCTAGGGTCTTCCCGTCCCGATTTATTATGCTAGTATCTGTACTAGCACATATAACTTCAACATTATGCCTTATCTAACGACAACCCTAGTTAAACCATTCAAACAATCTCCCAATTAAAGAGCTATTAATTATGCTACCTTAGCACACTCAAGATAATGCGGCTATTTATAAAACACACTGAGCAGGTCATACCTCTAGTAACTTCTAGAGGCAATGTTTTTGATAAACAGTCTGAGTAGTAACAAGAAAAAAAAAGCATATTAGTATTACTTATACAATAATTTTAAAATTAACTTTTATTGTCTATAAAAATTGTTTGCCCCAAATATTTAGATATCCTTCAAATGTCTTGTAACAAATCCAAACATAGGGAAAATTTTCATCCTACTAGCAACTGGTAAGCACTAATAATTCTGGTCTCTCCTAGGATCTCTTAACCTTTGGAGTAATACGAAATATTAAAATTTTTAACTGGTTATTAAAAGGGATGATTTATTTGTCACAACAGCCTTTACATTTTACCATGTTTACACAACAATAGCTATAGAGCTAAACAATAAAAAGGCGTATCTCCTTCTTTCAAGTCAATCTTTATAAAGAAACTAAATCTAATGTTCATGATGCAAAAGGTAAGATATAACCAATAGCACTTCACCTCTTATGCTAATAATAGAAAAGAGCCTATAGGCTAACTGTGCATTACAAAAGCACTATTATCTGTTAACTACCTCTCTTTAAACAGCTTGTATCAGTCATGTGTGCATGAATCTCTAACTTGGAAAGATAGCGTACTTTACTTGTACTACAAATACTGTTATGCTACTTAGCTTTAAACCCGCCTCCAACTACGTTACAATGAAGTAAAGTGTGATACGTTAACGGTCAAGGCATGAGATTTACTGGAAACCTGTTGTTACGTCAACTACCTAGCACCTTTTGCTTTTTTTTTAAAGAGTCCCACAATATAAAAACAAAGAAACAAGCACTAAAAGAAGAGATAAAGCTACCTACAGTACAAATACTAGATAGTCACCTAAAAGAATGATCATAAACACATACACGTCGAGGTAATCCACACATGCCAAAATAATGCATAGGGGCAAAACATAAATTAAAGCCTACCACAGAACTTAAACAGTGTGCCCGTAAAAGTACATCATCTAATCTATACCCTACAAGCACTGGCCACCATCAAATAATAGAAATTACAACTCCAATATAAGAGCCTAACGATAAAACATAATGAAAATGGGCTATTACAAACCACCTGTCATGAAGTACGACATCCACCGTTGAACAAGATAACACCAGACCAGTAATACCACCAAATGTGAATAAGACAATAAAAGATACGACCCATCAAATAATAGGCTCATACTTATAACTTTGTATATTCGTCAACATCGACACCCACCCTATAACCTTCACACCAGTAGGTATTCCAATCAAGGCTGTCACTGCACTAAAAAACGTTTTACTCTTTAAATCCATTCCTACCGTGAACATGTGATGAGCTCAGACAATAAACCCAAGAACAACTATCGAAAACATAGCGAAAACCATTCCTACATACCCCAATGGGCTGACTTTTTTACTCACTTCGGTACAAACATGGCTAACTATGCCAAAAGCAGGTAATATCAACACATACACCTCCGGGTGGCCAAAAAACCAAAACATATGCTGGAACATTATAGGGTCTCCCCCTCCGGTCGGATCAAAATAAGAAGTCCCAAATTTACGATCAAACAGAAGCATTGTTATTGCACCCGCCAATACAGGGATGCTGAAAAACAACAGAATTGAAGTAAAATAATAGGCTCAAACCAATATTGGAGTCCGTAGTACTCAATCCATACTCAAGCCAGTGCCCGACAAATCAATAGAGTAAAAGAAATAATGGCATGTTATAATGAATTTTAAAGCACCCAGCATCCTTGACAAACCTGCTAAGTGTAGAGAAATCAACAAATAATCTGCACCTCTCCCGCTAAAATACTTAGAAGAAAGAGGAGGATAAAATGTTCAACCTAGTCCTGCACCGATATACATGCTTAAAATCAAACTTACCATTGAAGGAAGTAATATCCACAAACTAAATACATTTATTCGTGGTAACTTCATGTCATCCAACCGTGTTAATAAGGGGATTAATATTTTTCCAAACCCTCCTATTAGCACAGGCATTAAAAAAAAGAAAATCATTACAATGCCGTGGCTTGTTATCGCGAAACTATACAGTTCTGTTGGCACTATTTTATGGTAGGGATTCATCATATTTAGACGTATTACCATGCTTAAGCCTAAACCAACAAAGCCTGCCCAACTTCCCATGCAGAGGTACACCAACCCTATCTTCTTATGGCTCAACGTGAAAAAAATAGATAACTTTCTAATAAAAATTCTCTTCAT